GGAAATATAGAATAGCAGGAACGTTTAAATAACTTTGATTCTTTATCGGATCATAAAAACCTACGTTCCGAAGATCTCTTCCTTCTCTTCGGGATCGAACATCAATTGCAACGATTCGATAGACGGCTCATTGGGATAGATCTAAGTAAATGAACAAGACCCCCCCTAGAAACGTATAGGAAGGTTTCTCCTCGTACGGCTCGAGAAAAAATGATTTGGAGTTTTGTCTACGTATAGAATTCTAATTTCTGGCAAAGGAGTTGATAAAATAAATTAGAATGGGATTTAACTCATTTTTTTCTTCCTCCTTCCTGAAAAAAATAAAAATCATTTGTACCCATAACTCAAGTTGGATAATTCTCAAAGAGCTTAAAAGAAAAAAATCTTTAGGCAATTTATTGAATTTTTTGAATGGTCTTTAACCCCCTCTTGCTTGTCTCATTTAATCTTTATTATTATTATTATCCAGTTATTGAGACAATTGAAAAAACGGTGTTTCCTTGTTCTGGGATCCTTTTTTTGTTTTAAATCAGTGGGTTTAGACATTACTTCGGTGCTTCTTAATCCTTACAAAATGGCAGCAACATACCCCTTTTGTGATTTCTTTCTATCAAACTATCAAAGAATCATATAAACGCTCGATTCCCGCGTGATACACTTTGAATCGAAAGACTTTTCTCAATTTCAACAAATTTTACTTTTGAATTAAAAACTTGACTGAATCGGATCCTTTCAATTTCTATATTGATATATATGATATACTTACAAAGTTGTTCCAATTTATTGATTGGTATTAACCCTAGATTCTTGCCCCCTGAAAGATGAATCCATACTTTCTACCCGAGCTCCATCATGTACTATATTCATTACAACCTAACAAAAAAGGATTCTAGTGAAAACAGAACAGATGTCGGGTCAAGAGCACCTTCATTCATAGAAAAGATGGCGGATGTAAGAATAAAAATCCACAACGGATCGTGTCCTTCAAGTCGCACGTTGCTTTCTACCACAGCGTTTCAAACGAAGTTTTAGCATAACAAAAAATTCCTCGAATTTGGAACCCATATGGAATTGATTCAATTATGGAATCATGAATAGTCATTGGTTCCGTCGATACATAAACATATTAATCTATACCCTTTTTTCTTCTATACAAATTCTTCTATACAAAGATGGCAAAAATTTTTTTGAAGCAATCTTAGCAAGATCCCACCTATTATTGTATGTTATTGTATGAATGCAACACTTTAACTTTACTTTTTATTAAAAAAATTAAAATATCTGTTTCTTTTCGAATTGAACCATCAACGATTTAAAGCAGATAAATGGATTGACAAAAAAAAACCATTTTATTTTTTTGTGTGAGATAGATAAAAAAGACCGATTGAAGAGAATATTTAAGTACTTGTTCTTTCGATTCGAATTTTATTAATAAGATAAGATGAACGAATTAGGGGTTTTTCGTACCTATGAGATAGACTGAACTACAGTCTTTATTATGGATCCGTTACATATGTAACTTGATTCGTTATTAATGAGATTCGGACATACACAGATATACATATATTTAATAAAATAAGACCTCCTATTACTGTTACTAATTAAGAACTATCTATCCCACGACGCTCTGGGAATGCTGAATCAAAATCAAAATAAAAAGGTTTGTCTATTTAGTAATATCTGTATGTTGTGAAAAACAAAGATATGATTCATAAAAGATATGATTCATAAAAGAATCATTCAAAATTATAAAAGAAACAAGAATGACATTCTATCCAATATCCAATATTAGGCATTTAAACATAACGTTACTTTCAAAATAAACTTTTACTCTCATACAATGTATCTACCTGGGACGAAAGGATTCGAACCTCCGAATACCGGGACCAAAACCCGTTGCCTTACCACTTGGCCACGCCCCATCTATACTTCCATTCTATACTAATAAAGAATAATATTAGTATTGGGTCTTGGTCAATTACAGGGCAATTTTATATATAAAATTTTTATAGAATAGATTAGATTCTTGCTAGGATTTTTACGCGTGTAGATATAGAATTCAGCCGAATTCATTGATCATTACATATAATTTAATTAAGATATTCTATGAAAGTATTATTTCTTCTATTCTCCTTTGTTTGAGAATTGGTGAATTTTTTATTGGGTGGGTTCAAGGAAAAAGAAGGGGATTTTTGTCTACCTTACTTTACTTCATTTTCCTTATATCATTAACTCAATCAAAATGCAATTATCTCCAAGAACAAAACGCCTGTTATGCTTAATATATTTAGTTTGATCTGCATTTGTCTTAATTATGCCTTTTATTCGAGTAGTCTTTTCTTCGCCAAATTGCCCGAGGCCTACGCTTTTTTGAATCCAATCGTAGATCTTATGCCAGTCATACCTTTGTTCTTTTTTCTCTTAGCCTTCGTTTGGCAAGCTGCTGTAAGTTTTCGATGAGATCCTTAATATTATTCTAGAAAATTAATGCTTTATTAGT